GGGAATTAGAATTAATTCCAGTTTATCTACTTCTATCCATGTGGGGAGGAAAGAAACGTCTCTACTCAGCCACAAAATTTATTTTGTACACGGCGGGGGGTTCCATTTTTCTCTTAATGGGAGTTCTGGGTGTCGGTTTATATGGTTCGAATGAACCAACATTAAATTTTGAAACATCAGTTAATCAGTCGTATCCTGTGGCTTTGGAAATCATATTCTATATTGGATTTTTAATTGCTTTTGCTGTCAAATTGCCGATTCTACCCCTACATACATGGTTACCAGATACCCACGGAGAGGCACATTACAGTACTTGTATGCTTCTAGCCGGAATTTTATTAAAAATGGGAGCGTATGGATTGATTCGGATTAATATGGAATTATTACCACACGCTCATTCTATATTTTCTCCTTGGTTGATGGTAGTAGGCACAATACAAATAATCTATGCAGCTTCAACATCTCCCGGCCAACGTAATTTAAAAAAAAGAATAGCCTATTCCTCCGTATCTCATATGGGTTTCATACTTATAGGAATTGCTTCGATAACCGATACGGGACTCAATGGAGCTATTTTACAAATAATCTCTCATGGCTTTATTGGTGCTGCACTTTTTTTCTTGGCGGGAACGAGCTATGATAGAATACGTCTTGTTTATCTCGATGAAATGGGTGGAGTAGCTATCCCCATGCCAAAAATCTTTACAATGTTCAGTAGTTTTTCCATGGCTTCCCTTGCATTACCGGGTATGAGTGGTTTTGTTGCAGAAGTGCTAGTATTTTTAGGAATAATTACCAGCCAAAAATATCTTTTAATGCCCAAAATTGCCATCACTTTTGTAATGGCAATTGGAATGATATTAACTCCTATTTATTTATTATCTATGTCACGCCAGATATTCTATGGATACAAGTTATTTAATACTCCAAACTCTTATGTTTTTGATTCTGGACCGCGCGAGTTATTTGTTTCCATCTCCATTTTTATACCCGTAATAGGTATTGGTATGTACCCCGATTTTGTTCTTTCACTATCAGTTGACAAGGTTGAAGGTATTCTATCTAATTATTTTTATAGATAGTTTTCTAAAAAAAAACTCCTATTATTTTTAGAGTTGGTTGGCTAATGAAAAAAAAAGAAGTATTTTTATTCTCTTAAATTAAATTTTAAATAAAGTCAAAACAAACTATGAATTTAAAATTTTACCCAATGTACTCGGTCTTTGCGAGAACCGCGTGAATCACTATACTACTTGATTCACACGGTTCTCGCCGGTTGAGACAAGATGCTTTATATACACCGTATTGCATTCTGTTTGTATTCTTAAGAACTTTTCTTGAATTTAACTATAGGTTAACGTGAATGAACCATAACTATGTAGCCCTATTCCTAATAGATTGACCCCAAAATAGCATATCCAAATGATAAGAAAGCCTAGAGTCGCCACAATTGCGGAATTTGCTCCTTGCAAATTTTTATTTGTTCGAGTATGCAAATAAATTGCGAATACGATCCAAGTAATAAAGGCCCAAGTTTCTTTTGGATCCCAACTCCAATATGATCCCCATGCTTCATTAGCCCATACTGCTCCTGAAAGAATACCTATGGTTAAAAAGATAAATCCTAGGCTAATCACACGATAACTCCAATAATCCAATTGTTGAATAAATTGGGCCTTGTAATAATTCTTATCAGAAAAAAAAGAAGTTTTTTGAAAAATATTGTTTCTTTCATTCTTGTATTGGATTTCACCAAATGAAAACGACTCATTTAATTTTAATAAATTATTACTTTTAGAACTATAAAAAATCTTTCTAAATGTAATGACTAGAAGTGCTACTGATAATAATGATCCACAAAGAAGAGCCGCATAGCTCAATATCATCATACTTACGTGCATTATTAACCATTCCGATTGTAGAGCAGGTACTAATATTGTGGGTTTGTATATTTCATTTAAAAGACCCGAAGTAGCAAAGCCTTGGGTAAAAATAGTAATTGAGGCAGTTATTGTGGTTAAATCATTTTTTCTTATTTTGAAATAAGGCACTATATGAATAAGGGAGAAACTCCATGAAAGAAAAATTAATGATTCATATAAATCACTTAGCGGGAAATGGCCTGAATAAATCCAACGAGTGGTTAATAATCCTGTTAGACATAAAAAAGTAGCTATCATCCCCTTTTCTGACGAATCATATGGTTTTATGATTTCATTGCCCAATAAGGTTATCAAATGAAGTGTGATTACAATTGAAACAATAGAAAAAGAAATATGAGTTAATATATGCTCTAAAGTTGAAAATATCATAAAAATGAAAAAAGGGGAGGGAATCCCCTATATTAATTAAGAAATAGAAATAGGGAATTTAATTTATTTTTATTATAAGATCTATTGGATCTCTTTTAGAAGATGGCATGCCGCCACTCGGACTCGAACCGAGATGCTCTAGCACTGCTTCCTAAGAGCAGCGTGTCTACCGATTTCACCATAGCGGCTTGCTCGAACTCATAATACCCTATTTATGTTCAATCGTCGAGATTGAACAAGTCAATTCAATCAAATAAGTTTTTTTAGTAAAGATTCAAATTGATAAAAAAATGAGTTCAAAAGTCAATTTGAAGGTTCATTAGTTTCATTTTTTACTTTTATTGTCATTCTTTCTGGTTTATCTGATTTTATAAATTTGAAACAAAAAATCAATTTGATCAATTAATTTAAAATATGTCAATTTTGGATTATTCCAAATTGACACATTTTTTGTACATAACATTGCAACAATTAAGTTCTTTTATTGATATTGATTGGGCTGAAAATTGGAGATATATAGAAAACTCATTCCATATAGTAAATAAATTAAGAAGTCAGAAAGTTATCCAAAAATTTTTAACACGGAATCAATTAGTTTAAACACTTCATTAATTTGAACTAAAAATATTATATCTGGCCTTCCCGAGAAACATAAGAATTTGTCATTCTTGTAAAGGTCGATGGGGAAAAGAAGACTCCCCACCACCAAAATTTGAGTGAAAATATACTAAAAATAAAATCAATAAAAAATTTTGTATTTTTTCTTTCTTCTTTTTTTTTTTTTTTTTTAGATTTTAGAATTCAGAAAACAGAAGAATTCTTTTATAAAATTCAAATTAAGGGTCTATTTCATATTGAGTTCATATTGATTAGAATAGGTACTGCCAATTATTCATTTTATATTCACTTTGATATTAACAAATTAATGAGCCGATTTTTTGATCTGATTATTCCGATATTTTAGGACTTATTTGTTTGTCGTACAAAAAAACTTTTTGAACTCCCGGTAGAAAGAGATTTCCCTAATGACAAAGCTTTTAACGCCGCCCCATATCCTTTCCTTTTCCAAATATTTTTACGAATACGCTTTTTTGATATCGAAGTACGTTTTTTTGGAACTGCCATTTAAAAGTTACTCATTGTTATAGTTGGATGTGAAAGACATCTATTGTTCAAAACGAATTCTTATTTCTTATTCATTCTATATTTTTTATCTAAATAAGATTCTCTTCATATATCTAAATAAGATTTTCTTCATAAAAAAGAAATATAGATATGTCAAATATCCGTTAAAATTGGATCAAAAATTACTCGAAATAAAAAAATTTTTGTTTTGGAACTTTTAGTTCTCGTTGTTTATCTCTCAAAGTTCTATCTTTAGAATCTGCTAAATCAAACTTAATAAAAGAAATAAATAACCTAAAAACCCTTTATTTTCCTTATTCTATACTTTATTTACATGTAATAAAATACCTCAAAGGATTGTAAACTTTTGCCTAATAAATGGAGTCTTTTTTTAGTCAAACTTGATAAAAAAGGTTCATTTTAGATCTATAATCTTCTAAACTTTACTAATAAATTGTTTTGATTGAAATAGAAAACAATCAATCCCATAATGAATTAGTTAATGAGTTTAAATAAACTAACGAAAATCAAGAGGTTTTTTCATTAGACCAATGCCCTTAGTTAATCCTATAATTCATATCAGGATAAAGTATTCTTTTTAGCCTAAATTTTTATCCTTGCTATATTTTCATTTTCCTATTATAAGTATTCGTTTTTATATGTCACTTAGTAATATCATTTGACCAACTGTAACTTCTTGTTTTGAATATTTGAACGATTTTGAAAAGACTCAGAATAAATACTAATATAAAATTATTCAATAAGTTAGTGCATATCTTGATTTTTTATTGACTTTTTTCGAAAGAGGTAAGATCCGGTGAATCGAAAACAATTAATTAAGAATAAAAAACTTTTTTTATGGAACAGACATATCAATATGCGTGGATAATACCTTTTCTTCCACTTCCAGTTCCTATGTTAATAGGGTTGGGACTTCTTCTTTTTCCGACGGCAACAAAAAGTCTTCGTCGTATGTGGGCTTTTCAGAGCGTTTTATTGTTAAGTATAGTCATGATTTTTTCTCTGAATCTGTCTATTCAGCAAATAAATAGCAGTTCTGTCTATCAATATGTATGGTCTTGGATTATAAATAATGATTTTTCTTTAGAATTCGGATACTTGATCGATCCACTTACTTCTATTATGTCAATATTAATCACTACTGTTGGAATTATGGTTCTGATTTATAGTGATAATTATATGTCTCATGATCACGGATATTTGAGATTTTTTGCTTATATGAGTTTTTTCAGTACTTCCATGTTGGGATTAGTTACTAGTTCAAATTTGATACAAATTTATATTTTTTGGGAATTGGTTGGAATGTGTTCGTATCTATTAATAGGATTTTGGTTCACACGACCTGTTGCAGCAAAGGCTTGTCAAAAAGCATTTGTAACTAATCGTGTTGGTGATTTTGGTTTATTATTAGGCATTTTAGGGTTTTATTGGATAACGGGGAGTTTCGAATTTCGTGATTTATTTCAAATATTCAATAACTTGATTTCTAATAATGAGGTCAATTCTGTATTTGTTACTTTGTGCGCTGTTCTATTATTTGCT